AATGACAATGAACACGCAGGGGTAGGGGCAGAGAAAACTGAGGTAGAGGAAATAGAGGCAGAAGTCGAGGCAAAAGATTTCCCAATTGTAGTAAAGGCCTTAAACAAACCTCTCACAAGTTATTTTTACGTTCTTCTATTTTTATGGATAGGAAACAAATGTGGAACCCGCATAGGTAGCTATTTCTCTCTTGCTATGTGCACTTTTGCTGTCATCTTGTACTCCGACTACCTAAAGTTTTTTGTTCACATAATTGAATTCTTTTGTGACTACGCTTATTGTCACTTTTCTTTCTTTTGTTTTAACCGTGTTGGATGGACTCGCCTTGTATTGATTCTTTATCTTTTATTACTTGGGAGTCTCTTTTTAGGACTAATCGGCCTATGCTTCTACCTATGGAAAGCTCTGTTTCTTAGGCAACCTAAGGCCGGACCGGACAAAAATTCGTCCGAGCCGAGAACGGGTAATAGAATAATGTCATTAATATCCTATAGCTCTAATATGAATATGTATGAATATGGGGGAATCCCCATGAGAAAAAAACACTCGGATCAAGTCTTCGAGACAATCCGAAACGATTTCCTAATTGTGTTCAAAGCAGTTATGGTTTTAGGACTTGGAAATTTACTCGCGCGCTATTTGGGCGTTTTGGTTTATCAAGTGTCAATCCATTTTTATAAATGGCCTGCCTTGTTTCAAGATAAAACTAAAATTGCGATTTTTTATTTTATCTTGTCTCCGTTAGTGAAAATTCTCTGTTTTTCCATATTTGTCATTCTGGTTTTTATCCTAATTGGCCTATGCCTCTGCCTACGGAAAGCTCTTTTCTTAGGCAGCCTAAGGGCGGGCCGGACAGAAATAAGTACGAGGAGAGAAGGAGTAATGTAATGTAGAGGTTCTTTGAAAATGTGCATCTTCAGGACTGGTTACCTAGTATTTAAAAATATTTGAATGGAAGTTGAATAAAAATCAAAAAGAGGAAAAATGGAAAAGGAAAAACAGTGCTTCAATTCGTCTAAGGGGGGGGTAGAACGCAGGTGTAGGCTAAGTCAATCCAGGGCTAATGGTGATGGCGCCGGGTGTGAGATTGGGGATTCCTCGGATTTGACTATTGAGAAACTTATGAAGGCATATCTTATTTTTCTACAACAAACCCTTCTTACACCCCATTCCATTTCAAACAGTAACGACAGTGACGTCGAAACTCTAGGCCTAAATAATAGTGAAAGCGAGAATTCCACTAGTACAAATGGAAGTGAAGACGGCGAGAATTCTATCGATCCTAGCGGTCCTGATAGTCTAAGTAAATACAGTCATTTGTGGGTTCAATGCGAAAACGAAAAGTGTAATGGATTAAATTATAAGAAATATTTTATGGAAAGACTGAATGTTTGTGAACACTGTGGAGAACATTTGAAAATGACTAGTTCAGAGAGAATCGAACTTTCGATTGATCCGGGCACTTGGGATCCTATGGATGAAGACATGGCTTTAGACCCTATTATCATTGCATTTCTTTCAGAGTCCGTGGAGGCAGAAGAGACAGGGGTAGGGGAAGAGAAAGTCGAGATAGAGGCAGAAGAGACAGAGGTAGGGGAAGAGAAAGTCGAGATAGAGGCAGAAGAGACAGAGGTAGGGGAAGAGAAAGTCGAGATAGAGGTAGGGGAAGAGAAAGTCGAGATAGAGGCAGAAGAGACAGAGGTAGGGGAAGAGAAAGTCGAGATAGAGGCAGAAGAGACAGAGGTAGGGGAAGAGAAAGTCGAGATAGAGGCAGAAGAGACAGAGGTAGGGGAAGAGAAAGTCGAGATAGAGGCAGAAGAGACAGAGGTAGGGGAAGAGAAAGTCGAGATAGAGGCAGAAGAGACAGAGGTAGGGGAAGAGAAAGTCGAGGCAGAGGGGATAGAAGCAGAGGAGGCGGAGGAACCTTATGAAGACCGCCTCGTTTCTTCGAAAAAAGAGACAGGGTTAGCCGAGGCTGTTGAAACAGGCATAGGTCAAATAAACGGTATTCCCATAGCATTTGGGGTTATGGATTTTCGGTTTATAGGGGGCAGTATGGGATCCGTAGTAGGCGAGAAAATAACCCGTTTGATCGAATATGCTACGAATCGATCTCTGCCTCTTATTATAGTATGTGCTTCCGGAGGAGCGCGCATGCAAGAAGGAAGTTTGAGCTTGATACAAATGGCTAAAATATCTTCTGCTTTATATAATTATCAATTAGAAGAAAATGCATTCTATATATCAATCCTGACATCTCCTACAACCGGTGGAGTGACAGCTAGTTTTGGTATGTTGGGAGATATCATTATTGCCGAACCGCGTGCTTACATTGCATTTGCGGGTAAAAGGGTAATTGAAGAAACATTGAAGATAGAAGTACCCGAAGGAATACAAGTGACTGAGAATTTATTCGAAAAGGGTTTATTGGACCTAATCGTAGAACGTAAGGATTTAAAAGATGTTCTGAGTGAGTTATTTCAGCTTCACGGTTTCGTTCCCTTGAATCAAAATTCAAATTAGCCTTCCATTCTTCTTTCCTCTTTTTTATTTTTACTAGATTCATGATTAGTAATCATAAAGCCTCTATCAACAGGCAACAGGATAAGGGAATGCATTGTTCCTTCCGCGAAATTAGAAAAATGAAAAAAAAAAATTTCTACCTCCTAACTTTCTTACTATAGATATAGAATAATCTAATTCAAACAGAGAAATGGGAAAGAGATCTACAGTTCCTGATTTCCTGAGAACTCTATTTTGACTAGCAATTCCTGTTGGATCGGATTGTAACAAATCCTTTCTTTGGTAACTTGTAAGAAACTCTTCTGCTCTTTACTTTACGTGAATGCGATTCGAATAGAAGAGAAACAAGAGAAATAAACCGGATATATATTTCAGGTAAAAAGGTGCATCGGTACACTTATTTCGTTCTACATTCCTTGCACTTAGTCTATACTTATAATAGATATACTTATCATAAGATATCTTTCTAATTTTAACAGGTACAAATATTCACTCGAGGTATTCATTCTATGACAACTTTAAACTTACCCTCTATTTTTGTGCCTTTAGTGGGCCTAGTATTTCCGGCAATTGCAATGGCTTCTTTATCTCTTCATGTTCAAAAAAACAAGATTGTCTAAATCCAATGAAAGCAAATACCATTCCCTTCTTTCAAGACCTGTACTTGATCATAATACAGATTGGTGGAATATGTGAGAACATGTGGCTTCCCCCGAACACATACATACGCGCTCTTCTCTTTCTTATGTATGTGTAACCATGATATATCGATAAATGCATTCATTATAGCTATTTAAAATAGAAAATCAATCCGCAGATGTCGGAAATTGAAATGCAGGGTATCTATATATATGTAGATATCCATAGGATCCTATGCTATGGATATGAAGCGGATGCTTTTTTTATATCTAACCAATTCGATGAATGACTCCTAAAGGTTCACATCATAATAGTGCTAGTTGCTAATTTATAAGAGTTACTTCGGGAACAAAAAAAGGAAAGTAAAAATATATTTTATTTGGGTTATTCTCTCAATTTCAATAAAAAGCAACTAGATCTAGTATGAACTGGCGATCAGAACGTATATGGATAGAACTTATAGCAGGATCTCGAAAAACAAGTAATTTGTGCTGGGCCAGTATCCTTCTTTTAGGTTCACTAGGATTTTTATTGGTTGGAACTTCTAGTTATCTTGGTCGGAATCTTATATCCTTATTTCCATCTCAGCAAATCTTTTTTTTTCCACAAGGGCTCGTGATGTCTTTCTATGGGATCGCGGGTCTGTTCATTAGCTCGTATTTGTGGTGCACAATTTCCTGGAATGTAGGTAGTGGTTATGATCGATTCGATAGAAAAGAAGGAATAGTTTGTATTTTTCGTTGGGGATTTCCTGGAAAAAATCGTCGTATCCTCCTTCGATTCCTTATGAGCGATGTCCAGTCGATTCGAATTGAGGTTAAAGCGGGGCTTTTTCCTCGTTGTGTCCTTTATATGGAAATCAGAGGCCAGGGAGCCTTTCCTTTAACTCGTACTGATGAGAATTTAACTCCAAGAGAAATTGAACAAAAAGCTGCTGAATTGGCCTATTTCTTGCATGTACCGATTGAAGTATTTTGAACTGAACATGGGGTTTGGGTAAGGCACTCACAAATCCTCTTTTTTTTTTCACTTTTTCACTCAAGTTTTTACTTTTCATTCCTAAGGCTCATTCGAGCAAAACGGAGATATATGTATTATGGAACAACCAGATCTAATACTAATAAGTTTAGGTTCATCACATGTATCAGAACATTTCAGAATACAGAATTCATACTTTTGCTTCCAATACTTTAGAATTGATAGATTCCATACTGATGGATCATATATTTGAAATTACCTCTCTTTGCTTTTGTCAATCGATGTTTCTTTTCCCTTCTTTTGTTTTGCTACTGGATGATCAAATGATTGGATCTCTTATAATTAGAATCATCCTATTTTTATCTTGTTTTGCCCCTCGATTTTGATTTCATCACTACATCCAATCCATCTTTTTCATAAATTTCCTTCAATGATTCCTGGGCTATGTTAGCCAGCGAAACTTTTCCAAATAATGGATCTATTTTTCTTTCGTCTCGAAGTCCAAATAGGATTAATGAGTTGAGGTGCGCATTCATCGAAAGGATGCAATTGTTTCGAATTTCATCAATTGAGATATCTGGAAACAATATTTTCTGATTTCTTCATTCCACTTCGACGCGGAACCTGATCCTATTTCTAGATTCAAGGACTCACCAATTCATTATAAAAATGACAAAAAGAAGGGGGGGGGTCGACTCATAGGTTCGATACCTTGTTATCGAGTTATAGAACTGGAATTTCATAGAAATACCAGATTGGGTATATTCAACGAATGAGGTGGTTTCATTAGCAATTCACAGATTCACAATGCCGCAAAAGAAAGCATTCACTAAACTTGCATCTATAGTCTTTTTGTCCTGTTGGATTTATCTCTTAATTCAAAAAAGTCTGGAATATTGGGTTACAAATTGGGGGAATACTAGACAATTATCCGAAACTTTTGTGAATGATATTCAAGAAAATAATGTTATAGAAAAATTCATAAAATTAGAGGAACTATTCCTTTTGGACGAAATGATAAAGGAGTACCCGGATACGCAGATAAATATAAAAAAGCTTTGTATAGGAATCCACAAAGAAACGATCCAATTGGTCAAAATTCACAATGAGGGTCATATCCATAGCATTTTACACTTCTCAACAAATATAATCTGTTTCGCTCTTCTAAGCGGCTATTCTATTCTGGGTAATGAAGAACTTGTCATTCTGAATTCTTGGGTTCAGGAATTCCTCTATAACTTAAGCGACACAATCAAAGCCTTTTCTCTTATTTTATTAACCGATTTATGTATCGGATTCCACTCGCCCCGTGGGTGGGAACTCCTGATTGGCTCCATCTACAAAGATTTTGGATTTGATCATAACGATCAAATTATATCTGTTCTTGTTTCCACTTTTCCAGTCATTTTAGATACAATTTTTAAATATTGCATCTTCCATTATTTAAATCGCGTATCTCCGTCACTTGTAGTGATTTATCATTCAATGAATGACTAAAGAATGATACACTGAGATTAACCGTATCATAATGTTTGTTACTTCGTACAGAAAAAACCATTCAAAATCTTCCTCACTTTTTTTATTTCTACCCATCCAGGGGATTTCTCCTGTATTCCGGTAAAATGATTCCAGTACAATAGCAGAATTGTGGATAGGGAACTATACCAGCAACCTACCTAATTTATTGTAGAAATTTTCGTGATCAATGATTGGACCATGCAAAATAGAAATAATTTTTCTTGGATAAAGGAACAGATGACTCGATCCATTTCTGTATCTATCATGATATATGTAATAACTCGGACATTTACTTCACATGCATATCCCATTTTTGCACAGCAGGGCTATGAAAATCCACGAGAAGCTACTGGGCGTATTGTATGCGCCAATTGCCATTTAGCTAATAAGCCCGTGGATATTGAGGTTCCGCAAGCGGTACTTCCTGATACTGTATTTGAAGCAGTTGTTAGAATCCCTTATGATATGCAATTGAAGCAAGTTCTTGCTAATGGTAAAAAGGGGGCTTTGAATGTGGGGGCTGTTCTTATTCTACCTGAGGGATTCGAATTAGCTCCCCCCGATCGTATTTCTCCCGAGATGACAGAAAAGATGGGCAATCTTTCTTTTCAGAGTTATCGCCCCACTCAAAAAAATATTCTTGTGATAGGTCCGGTTCCTGGTCAGAAATATAGTGAAATAACTTTTCCTATCCTTTCCCCGGATCCTGCTACTAAAAAAGACGTTCACTTCTTAAAATATCCTATATATGTAGGCGGGAACAGGGGAAGAGGTCAGATTTATCCCGATGGGAGCAAGAGTAACAATACAGTCTATAATGCTAATGCAGCTGGGATAGTAAGCAAAATCATACGTAAAGAAAGGGGGGGTTATGAAATAACCATAGTGGGTGCAGCAGATGGACACCAAGGGGTTTATTTTATACCTCCAGGACCAGAACTTCTTGTTTCAGAAGCTGAATCCGTCAAGCTTGATCAACCATTAACAAGTAATCCCAATGTGGGTGGGTTTGGTCAGGGAGACGCAGAAATAGTACTTCAAGATCCATCCCGTATCCAAGGCCTTTTGTTCTTCTTGGCATCTGTTATTCTGGCACAAATCTTTTTGGTTCTTAAAAAGAAACAGTTTGAGAAGGTTCAATTGTCTGAAATGAATTTTTAGAGCTACAACATCAATTCGGAAAAAGAGCCAAATTCGTGTTGTTGTTGATCGACGCAACGTAAATTCTGTGTGGTAAAAAAAAAGAAAGAGAAAAGTCTTTTACTGTTTTTCTTAGAGATGTCGGGAATTACTGGGATTCCACTGCTAGTAATAAATGAGTATGTATATTGTGAATAAGACTATTTGACTTGACCCTGACCCCCCCCTTTCAATCCAAATGGGGGGTGTGACTATCTCACTATTAGCAAATTGAAAATACCATATACCATGAAAGAAATACCTTAATTGTTTTCGAATCTATTAGCAAAATAAATAACAATATAAGTAGGAGGAGAGTAGAAAGCAAGGGATAAATGAAAGGAGCAAATGATTCTAGGAGGTTTACTTGTCTTCCTCAGCTTCGCCACAACAAAAGGTTGCAAATTTCTTGTATTTTGGCGAAAGAATAATGATTCTTGATCCCAAGTACTCTTTTTTTTTTAGATTTTTTTTAGGTTTATCGGAACCCCTTTGTTTATATTTATAAGAAGTAGTGGGCAAGAAAAACAAAGAGGGGGTGGAGTAACTCCGTTAGTAAATAGAACTTCTTCAATGAATTTTCAAAAAAGGGAAACTTTGATAAGATAATAAACGAAATAGAAATAGATATTATATTAGTATAAATAGTGTAAAAACGATTTG